TCGGGGAAGAAAAATAGGCTTTTTGGGGATAGAGGGACTTGAACCCTCACGATTTTTAAAGTCGACGGATTTTCCTCTTACTATAAATTTCATTGTTGTCGGCATTGACATGCAGAACGGGACTCTCTCTTTATTCTCGTCCGATTAATCCGTTCGTGAAAAGATCTACAGGCTGTGGGTGAATCATTTGATACAGTCTGTATATAACCCTCTTCTTCATCCTTTTGGAATTTTTGGTAGAAAGGTTTCTTTACCAACGCAATCAACTCCATTTGTTAGAACAGCTTCCGTTGAGTCTCTGCACCTATCCTTTTTTTCTTTCTAAGCCTTTACTTTTTGCTTTTTCGAAAAATAGGATTTGGCTCAGGATTGCCCTTTTTATTAATTCCAGGGTTTCTCTGAATTTGAAAATTATCACTTAGTAGGTTTCCATACCAAGGCTCAATCCAATTAAGTCCGTAGCGTCTACCAATTTCGCCATATCCCCCTCTTTTTGTTTTTAGATTAGTAGTTTATTGTGAGGTCGCTCCGCCTTGATTTCTTACCAATCCTCTCTAGGAAACTCTTATTTGGTATTTGGTACAACTAAAACTAAATAGGATTGTATCATTTCTGTATCCATAATTCAATATATACCTGTTACTCTTCTCGTAACCTTTTGCATACTTGAACGGTCGATTTTTTTTGTCGTCTTAATTTCCGCATTTACTACTTATATCCTTATGAAGGAAATGAATGAAAGCGGAAGAATGCTTCATTAGTTATAACGAATTATTCCTAGATAATATCTAATAAAATAGAAGTGTAATAAATTGCAAATTCTATCAAATGTCATTTCTAATAATATACCTAATTTAATATTGATAATATTATCAACTTATTCGTGATAAAGAAATTCAACTTCTATGTTTTGGATCATTCTATTAATCGTTATGTTATTATGTTATATTGTTATGTAATATTAATAATTTATTTGATTTTTAATTAGTTAAATTTGAGTTCAAATTTGATATTCTATTCTTTTATCTAGGATTGAATTCTGATTAGATAACTGATTAGATAAGAAATATTAATTAGTAAATAAGATACCAATACTTTAGTGTATTGTTATTTTATTGAATTACTATGCATAGAAAATGAATGCTATGTGAGCCCGCTTAGCTCAGAGGTTAGAGCATCGCATTTGTAATGCGATGGTCATCGGTTCGATTCCGATAGCCGGCTTTTTCCTATTTATTAAACTTTTCCATGATTGAAACTGCCCCTTTGAAATTAAAGAATAAAGAATGTTGAAAGGGTATCGTCCACCCCTTCCAAATACAAAAATTAGAAATTTCTTAAGTTATAAGAGCTTCCAACTCTGTCAGGTGTCAGGAAAGGGAATCCTTTATCCTATAATAGACATTAGAAAGGGCTCTGTATATTTATCCAATTAATCCAATTAATCTCATTTTCTTTTAGTTCCGTTTTAGTTTAGAGTTAAAAAATAAAAAATTACTGAAAAAAAGAAGAATAAAATTCATTTGAAATAACCACAAGGAGTCTTTATGTCGCGTTACCGGGGACCTCGTTTCAAAAAAATACGCCGTCTGGGAGCGTTACCAGGACTAACTAATAAAGGGCCTAGAGCCGGAACTGGCCTTAGAAACCAACCGCGTTTGGGGAAAAAATCTCAATATCGTATTCGTCTAGAAGAAAAGCAAAAGTTGCGTTTTCATTATGGCCTTACAGAACGGCAATTACTTAAATATGTTCGGATTGCTGGAAAAGCAAAAGGGTCAACAGGTCGAGTTTTACTACAATTACTTGAAATGCGTTTGGATAACATACTTTTTCGATTGGGTATGGCTTCGACTATTCCTGCAGCCCGCCAATTAGTTAACCATAGACATATTTTAGTTAACAGCCATATAGTAGATATACCAAGTTATCGTTGCAAACCACGAGATATTATTATGGCGAAGACAGAACAAAAATCCCGAGGTCTGATTCAAAAATCTCTGGATTCATCTCCTCATGAAGAATTGCCAAGTCATTTGACCCTTCATCCATTTCAATATAAAGGATTAGTCAATCAAATAATAGATAGTAAGTGGGTTGCTTTGAAAATAAATGAATTGTTAGTCGTAGAATATTATTCACGTCAGACTTAACCCTAACTAATAATAAAAAGAAAGAACTAAAAAAGAAAAGGTTCGGAAAATTTTCATTTTCTTATCTTTTGTTGAAGTAAATTAACCGAAGGGTAAGTAAGATAAATGGGAGTTGGATCCCTTTTTTATTTTTATTATATATATGTATCATAGATCGTAAGGAACATTCTCATTCCTTGTCTAATTTTTAGAATATTTTATTTTTTTTTTTTTTTCTAGTAGTTTTTGTAATTAGAAATAAAGAATCTATAGCAAAGAAGGGTCTAACTGTTGGAATAGTATTATTCATTATCTATATTTTCATTGTTAATAAAAAGAAAATTGGGAATTTAACACAAACCGGAAAG